AAGTTTTTCTATTTGGAATCGTCTTAGGTCTGATTTCTATTACTTTGGCTGGATTATTTGTAACTGCCTATTTACAATACAGACGTGGTGATCAGTTGGACCTTTGATTAATTAACACCTTGTTAATTTGACCTCCTGTGGATTAAAGAAAGTAGGAGGTCAAATTCAGATTGCTGTTCTCTTTTTTCCGAAAAATTTTTGACTTAACAAAACAATAACAGAATCACGCTCTGTAGGATTTGAACCTACGACATTGGGTTTTGGAGACCCACGTTCTACCAAACTGAACTAAGAGCGCTTTTCTTATCACAAAAAAGAAGACTGTAAGGAAAAATATTCTTTTTTTTTTGAACTCCACCACGTCTTCAATGCCTATGTTATCAATATTATCATATAAGATATGATATAAATTAAAGATTAGGTATGTCCAATTTAAATTGATTTCAATTGACCCTTTGTTATTACTCAAAAGCGAAACAAAAATAATAGGTAGGAAAAGAAAATAATAGAAATAATAGGTAGGGATGACAGGATTTGAACCCGCGACATTTTGTACCCAAAACAAACGCGCTACCAAGCTGCGCTACATCCCTTTTAATTGGCCTACAATGTCATTGTAGAGAATCCCCGAATTGTTTTCTATATACGTATTTCATTTTATTTATTGATTGAGATACCCAACTTATCTTGTCATTTCTTCATCTCATATCATATAACATATAATAATAATGAACTTCTAGACATGTGAAAAATAAAATAGAAAACTCGCCATAAATTTGGCAAATGCTTGGGCGGAAAGGGGTGTATTTTGTTCTTTTAATTAATAATTAAGATTTTAATTAATAATTAAGAAAAGAAAAGAGAAAAGAAAAATCTTATCTATCAAATCCTTGTACATTTCAAATTGAATTAGGAGTTTCGCGTACAAAACAAATAAAAGTGGCCCTTAATCACATATAAATCGAATCATATATGTATTATCATTATGTATTACAATAAAAATTCTTTATTACAATTCCAATAAAGATAAAGAAGGAGGATTTTAAATGCGAAATCTAAAAACATATCTATCCGTGGCGCCAGTAATAAGTACCCTATGGTTCAGTTCTTTAGCAGGTCTGTTAATAGAGATCAATCGTTTTTTCCCGGATGCGTTGACATTCCCCTTTTTTTCATTCTAGTTATTAACACGGGGGGTGAGGAAGATTAGAGATACAATGAAATATCTGTGAATACTACCTCCCCTCTTTTTTTATTCGAATAAGTTCGAAAAGAAAAAGAATAAAAGTAAATTATCCCCTCAGCGAACCTCGTAACTTGGGGGCGGGCTTAAAGTTAATTACCTTACAATTAAATTAAGAGAACAGAAGTGCAAATGTGGTTTGGGCAACAGTATCATACAAGATGTTTAACTAAAATGCAAATATTGCACTGCAATTTGAATCGAAACTTCTAATGTAAATTAGACATGGACATGTATTTCGTCGTGTAGAAAAAAGTGCATTTAGTTAGTTGTACACTCCCTGCATTTCACTTTGATTCACTTTATTCTATACATTCACTTAGATATACTTAGTATAATCTAATTTAAGATCATTGTATTACTTATTTTTACTATATTGGTTGCAACAAAATCTTTCAGAATTTGATTTCAAGTTAGCAACTTCTATTTTTTTCGTTCCTTTCTTCGTCGTTTCGGATCGGAAAATAAAAGAGTTGAGTGAATAAAAAAAAACCAAAAGGAGGTTCATGGCCAAGGGTAAAGATGCCCGAGTACGGGTTATTTTGGAATGTAACAGTTGTCTTCGAAACAGCGTTAATAAGAAATCAACAGGCATTTCCAGATATATTACTCAAAAGAATCGACACAATACGCCCAGTCGATTGGAATTGAGAAAATTCTGTCCCTATTGTTACAAACATACAATTCATGGAGAGATAAAGAAATAGATGGAATCGGTTATCTGCATGTCACCTTTACAAATACAAAAGAAGAAGAAAAATGAAATATTAATATATCATATGTTAATACATATTTTAATATAAACAAGCAAAATTCCATTTCTTAATTAGAAATAATTATCATTAGCTGATCTGGTCGAACGAAATGGAATTTTCGAAATAAAATAAGGGAGAAACAAACCATGGATAAATCCAAGCGACTTTTTCTTAAGCCCAAGCGGTCTTTTCGTAGGCGTTTGCCCCCGATCCAAACGGGGGATCGAATTGATTACACAAATGTGAGTTTCATTAGTCGATTTATTAGTGAACAAGGAAAAATATTATCTAGACGGGCGAATAGATTTACTTTGAAACAACAACGATTAATTACTCTTGCTATAAAACAAGCTCGTATTTTATCTTTATTACCCTTTCTTAATAATGAAAGAAAATTTGAAAAAGGCAAATTGGCCCATAGGCCTACCGATCTTAGAGCCAGAAATACAAAAAATCAATGGAATAAAAATACAAAAAACCAATCAAATAAAAAAAACCAATGGAATAAAAATACAAAAAACCAATCAAATAAAAAAAACCAATGGAATAAAAATACAAAAAACCAATCAAATAAAAATTTCAATTCCAACTCAAACGGCAATTGAGGTTTTGTTCGAAAAATCCGAGAATCCAGATTTTATTGTCGTGGTGTAAAAAAAAACGAATTTAGGAAGAAGAAAAACTCTTTTTTTATTGAATGTTTTTGATCATATTATCATCATATTTTATCATACTCATTTCTATTCTACCTTCCCGGAATTCATTCTCCAACTCCAAGGAATTCTATGGAAAATATTCCGATGGATTCCTTCCAATCTCCTTATTTTAAGATGTCATTAGAAATGATATAAAGACAATTCCTATTTAATATAGCTAGTTGTGCAAGTATTTTACGATTAAGAAGCAACTGTCCTCTGTACAGCTTGTTTATTAATCTACTATAACTATAGAATCCCCGATTTTCTCGAATTACTGCATTTATACGAGTGATCCACAAACGGCGCAAATTTCTTTTTTGTCTATCTCTATCCCGATGGGCCGAGGCGAAAGCTCTCATTTTTTGTTGAATAATAGTTCGAGTAAGTTTTGAATGAGTCCCGCGAAAACCTGATGTGAAAAAACGCATTTTTGTTCTACGCTTGTGAGCTATATATCCTCGTCTAATTCTGGTCATTGAATAAACGAAATTTTGATGAATAACTAATTGAGTTCTTTTTTTTTTTCAGTTATTTTATTCCCTTCCACTTTTCTAGAATAACAAAACAGATTTTTACAATGTATAAAATAAGAATTCCAACAGCTTTTGCTACTCTAACCTTCCTAGCCACGATTTTTTCTTTTTTTTTTTTAGACATTTCGCCTCGAAATAAGAAATTGTATTGATACCTAGTATCAAACAAAAGCATAATATAATAAATAACAATAAGTAGTAAATAGAAATGGATAAAGAAATAGTGGGTTCCTTCGTTTCTATGGTTATTTCTTAAACGGTGAGGTCTTCCCTATACACCGGAGCCCTCTCCTTTCCTTTAATCATTTAATCGATGCTATTGTTAACTTGTACAGTTCACGCTTTTTTGGCTCTACCCAGAAATTATCCAGTAATAGGTCTTTCACAACGAGATCTATCTATACAGTAACGGTATTTAATTATGAAGATTAGCTGATTAGCTGACCCTGTTAGTCCGTTCTTGCAAGAGTAGAGGCATAAATTTTCGGCCTTTTCCTTTTTTTTAATAAGATTTCCCCTGCTTAACGGCTAATCATTTGCTACCAATGGGGAATTCTTTCACATTTTAATTTGAAAATTGAGATGATTGAATTTTCACTAATAGAAACCATAAATTTGATACACAATAGAAGGATATGATAGATCTTTTTTTTTTTTTAGATAGTGTTTTAGATATTAGATAGTGAAGGGGTTTCTTCCATTCTATCCTATTCATCGGTACTGATCGCGAATAGTGGAAAATTCGTTTCCTTTCTTTTGTTCCAATCCACAATCCGAACGAGTCGCACATACACCCGAGTACATGTTCCTCGGCGCTGAGGACATCCTCTAAGAGCGGGGGCTTTGGTGACATTTCTGATTGGCTGTCTTGCCTTTCTAATAAGTTGTTTAACGGTTGGCATGTTGAATCATATGCATAATGGGTTGGTTTAGGTCGCTCCTAACCGGATGATTATCCGGAGGATTCTGAATTATTTCTATATTAACATTCTATTAATCTATTAATTTGAATAGAATAAAATATGAAACCCCAACCCCAACCGCGATTTGCATGAAATTACTGTTATTTTTTATGTAACTCCTACAAAATCAAGAATCCCACATTCCTATAAAATCAACAATTCCATGAGCTTGGGCTTCTGTTGCTGACATAAAAGAATCCCTTTCCAGGTCTGCGACTATGATCCCTAAGGGTTGGCCCGTTTTTTGTGCATAAATTTTGGCGATGTTTTCCCGAATGATCATTAGTTCTTCCATTTCCATGACAAGTTCGCTTGTGTTTTCCTCCAAAAAAGCACCACGCGGTTGATGGATCATTACCCTGATGATATAAGATAATCAAAGTTTCCTTTATCTCGCAAAATAAGGTGACAAGAATAAAAAAGAATAAGAAAATAAGAAAAAAAATAGAATAGAAGAACCGTACAGGCATTTTTTGCATATTGCATACGGCTCCGCAAGAGAATTTGGACCTTTTCCGGAAGAAAAAAAGAGACCATATCCGACTTAGATCGTTAAATGATCGAATAACCACCCTTCTTGGCTTGGGGTGTTAGGAGTTAAAAAAAAAAATACTATGGTGGCTCCGTTGCTTTATTTCATGATTTCATCGACGATTTTGCAATCCCAAAGTTTCATTGTTTCTTTATCCTCTTTCATAACATAAAGAGTGTTAAAGACATAAAGAGTGTTAAAGACATAAAGGAGAGGAGTGAGTGTTAAAGGCCCTATGGTATAAAAAAAAGCGTTTGCGACGCGGAAATGTGCTCCCGAGATGGATAAAAGAGAAAATAAGAAATAACCTTTCATTTTCTCATACTACTCTCTCGATGGATAATCTCTTTTAATGGATAATATTTAATCCTCTAATTTACTTATATCGAATTCGACATGCCATGCTATTATTACTTAATACTGAATCTACTGAATATTCATATTTAATATGGCGAAGGCATAGTTTTCCTTTTTTCTTTCAAATCAAAAATAATGTAATAGTTACAGTAATAATGTCATAAGTTGTAATAATAAAACCGTTGGCGCCAAGCGTTAGGGAATGCTAAACGTTTGAAACTGTCTCCCGCGACCAGGACAAAAGATGCCATTGAAGCGGCTATTCCGGTGCATATTGTTCGTACATCTGAATTCACCATTTCCATAGTATTATAAATAGTCATACCGGGGAGTATCCATCCCCCGGGAGAGTTTATAAAAAGAAAAAATTCTCTGGTTGGATCTTCTATATTGAGATATATCAAAAGACCGGCAATTTGATTCGAGATCTCGCTATTAACTTCTTGACATAAAAAAAGTATTCTTTGGTTATAAAGTCCAGTGATTAGGACAAAATTCTAGTCCTTAGGAAGCGTACACGCACCTTTTGAGGCATACGGTTCCAAAAAAAATCGCTAAGAATCAATGTGTAGATTGCAGTCCTTTCTTTTTTGATAGTGAATCTTTTTTTTTTTTTAACTTCTTTTCTAACGAAGTCGCTTTTCTTCCATTTTTCAAGAAAGATGAATTTTGACCCGTTTAATTCGAAAAAGGAATTCATTAAACTTATAAAACTAACTTATCATTGATGTATTCTTTCATCGAGATCCAATTCAAATCGCGATGCCCTTCTTTCTTGTTCCTGAGTGGGGTTCTTCAATTCTTTTAGGTTTGTGCTCTACTCCGAGTAAGGATCCGCCCGATTTTGATTTGCACATATAGAGCAAATGTCTCCACTCCAATCCAATACTGCGTTTTTTTGCTACAACTTCATTTTTTTTTTTTTTTTCACATCCCCCGTCAAATATTTCACGTACTCATTTTCATTATATTATTTGATTAATATTAATTATGATTTTGATTAATATTAATTATGATTAGCAGTTTGAAATTCTTTATATTTCGAAAATTTTCTAAATAGAATATAAGTAGGAATCCAAGATCCAGTACTAATTAAGTTTTTCTAAACGGAGCCTGGATACTTCATTTTATTGATTCAAACAAGCCAACCATAAATTATTCTAATTGATATGATAATATTAATCTGAATACCTCCAAAGCATACTAATTGCACTTTATTACACTTCACGCTCCAATCTTTTTTCCAATCTTTTTGATGATTTACTCAATCTTTCTTAGGTGAAACAGAGGATATCCCGACCGGGGGCGAGAACGGGTAAATCCCATAAGACCCAATATATCTGACAAGTCGCACTATAAGTCAACCCAAGTTGCATCTTCCTCTCCGGGAAGCCGGAAGGGTACTTTTGGGACACCAATAGGCATTCAATGGAAAAATGAAAAGCACAAAACATTAAGTGCTCGAATTCCCTTTGATATAAAAGTATTTCCATAAAAATGAATTTATTGTCTTAATAATACTGGTCCTTATTCGATTTTATGCGCAGAGTAGATAAGTTCAGTGGATTCGATAAGTTCATAACAAAAAAATAAATAAAAATAACGGAAGAAAAAATGAATAAAGTCAAATTATTACGAAGAAGCCCTTTGAATGATGAATAAACCTGTATTGTATGGATTCGCGCATATAAAAAGAGGTGAATCTCCCATTGCGTATTGATGCTTATCGGGTATAGAATAGATCTGCTTCTCTTTGTTCCTACAAATGGAATTGGAACGTTATGACTAAAATACTAAACAGAATAGAAAAAGGATTAATCCTTTATTCGGGATAATTCACTGAACAAAGGGAGATCCATAACATAGTTTTTTCTAGTGTAATAAAGTTACATAGTGTTTCTTTTTCATTAATATTAATAATTATTAGTACGTTAATATTTTAATATTAATAATTAATTAAGGGGTATTTCCATGGGTTTGCCTTGGTATCGTGTTCATACCGTCGTATTGAATGATCCCGGTCGTTTGCTATCTGTCCATATAATGCATACAGCTTTGGTTGCCGGCTGGGCCGGTTCGATGGCTCTATATGAATTAGCAGTTTTTGACCCCTCTGACCCAGTTCTGGATCCAATGTGGAGACAAGGTATGTTCGTAATACCCTTCATGACTCGGTTAGGAATAACCAATTCATGGGGTGGTTGGAGTATCACAGGAGGAACTATAACGAATCCGGGTATTTGGAGTTATGAGGGTGTGGCTGGGGCGCATATTGTCTTTTCTGGCTTGTGCTTCTTGGCAGCTATCTGGCATTGGGTGTTTTGGGATCTAGAAATTTTTTGTGATGAGCGTACAGGAAAACCTTCTTTGGATTTGCCTAAGATCTTTGGAATTCATTTATTTCTCTCAGGAGTGGCTTGTTTTGGGTTTGGCGCTTTTCATGTAACGGGATTGTATGGTCCTGGAATATGGGTGTCCGATCCTTATGGACTAACTGGAAAGGTACAATCTGTAAATCCAGCGTGGGGTGTGGAAGGTTTTGATCCTTTTGTTCCGGGAGGAATAGCCTCTCATCATATTGCAGCAGGGACTCTGGGCATATTGGCCGGCTTATTCCATCTTAGTGTCCGTCCGCCCCAACGTCTATACAAGGGATTACGTATGGGAAATATTGAAACCGTGCTTTCCAGTAGTATCGCGGCTGTCTTTTTTGCAGCTTTTGTTGTTGCTGGAACTATGTGGTATGGTTCAGCAACTACCCCGATTGAATTATTTGGTCCCACTCGTTATCAATGGGATCAAGGATACTTCCAGCAAGAAATATATCGAAGAGTTGGTGCTGGGCTAGCCGAAAATCAAAGTTTATCCGAAGCTTGGTCTAAAATTCCTGAAAAATTAGTCTTTTATGATTACATTGGAAATAATCCGGCAAAGGGTGGATTGTTCAGAGCGGGCTCAATGGACAACGGGGATGGAATAGCTGTTGGGTGGTTAGGACATCCTATCTTTAGAGATAAAGAAGGACGTGAACTTTTTGTACGGCGTATGCCTACTTTTTTTGAGACATTTCCAGTTGTTTTGATAGACGAAGACGGAATTGTTAGAGCCGATGTTCCTTTTCGAAGGGCAGAATCGAAGTATAGTGTCGAACAAGTAGGTGTAACTGTTGAGTTTTACGGTGGCGAACTAAATGGAGTCAGTTATAGTGATCCTACTACTGTGAAAAAATATGCTAGACGCGCTCAATTAGGTGAAATTTTTGAATTAGATCGTGCTACTTTAAAATCTGACGGTGTTTTTCGTAGCAGTCCCAGGGGTTGGTTTACTTTTGGACATGCTTCGTTTGCTCTGCTTTTTTTCTTCGGACATATTTGGCATGGCGCTCGAACCTTGTTCAGAGATGTTTTTGCTGGTATTGATCCAGATTTAGACGCTCAAGTGGAATTTGGAGCATTCCAAAAAATTGGGGATCCAACTACAAGAAGACAAGCAGTTTGATATAGCATTGATCTCGTACTTTTCGTTTCCATTTTTGTAATTTGATAATTTGACATAGGGTATCGGGGACACCTTGATTTGACTTGCCGCTTTTCTTCGACTTTTGCTCTTTTTTTATCCGGGGGACAATCCCAACTAAACAGGTATGGAAGCTATAATTGTAAACCACGATCGAATCTATGGAAGCATTGGTTTATACATTCCTTTTAGTCTCGACTCTAGGAATAATTTTTTTCGCTATCTTTTTTCGAGAACCCCCTAAAGTTCCAACTAAAAAGATAAAATGATTTTTTATTATCTTAATTGAAGTAAAGAATTGAAGTCAGGAGCCCCCAATATTGGGGGGCCCTGACTTCAACTAGTCCCCGTGTTCCTCGAATGGATCTCTTAGTTGTTGGGAGGGTTGCCCAAAAGCAGTATATAAGGCATACCCGGTAAAACTTACAAGTAAACCAGATATAGAGATGGCGACTAGTGTTGCTGTTTCCATTATTAATTATTATCTAATTTTCTTAATTTTAAGACCACAATGGATCTATGATAAGATCATTTATTTACAACGGAATGGTATACAAAGTCAACAAATCTTAATTAATACAAAATAGGATTTATGGCTACACAAAGTGTAGAGGGTAGTTCTAGATCTGGTCCAAGACGAACAATTGTAGGGGATTTATTGAAACCGTTGAATTCAGAATATGGTAAAGTAGCTCCTGGATGGGGAACTACTCCTTTGATGGGCGTCGCAATGGCTCTATTTGCGATATTCCTATCTATTATTTTGGAGATTTATAATTCTTCCGTTTTACTGGATGGGATTTCAATGAATTAGATTTACAAGAATCACTAAGTCCCATCTTTTGAATATTTCATTTTAATACTTAATACAAAGTGAAGTATTTGGGTCTCGGTTTTTTTAGCCTAATCCTATTCTATTTTTCTATTCTATTTTGGTAGTTTGATCGTGGAATCTCTTTCTTTTTTGGTATTTCTGGAATATGAGTGTGCGACTTGTTAGAATAGATCCTATTAATAGTGCAGAAAATGAGTCTGTCATCTTGATAAAGATGGTTTTTTATCTCGTCAGATATTTATTCTAGTATCTGGAGCACGGAATATATGAAATGGATTACGAAGTATTCGAACTATGATTCATACTTAATATTCAGATCCCGCGGCCAAACTACAAAAAATTTCAAAGAATTCGAACGTCTAAATTAAAAGATTTTTGAAACTCTTTGTCTATACTTATCTTATTTTGATAAAAATCAAAAGACAACTCTCTCTTTGGATTTTTCGTCATTATATTTATTCATTCCATAAGTGATGATACGACGATTCTTGCTCGGGGAATCTTTGTACTAACTTTAAAGGTTTTTTTGAATCATCGTGGTTCTAGTATGAATCTGAGGTTTCCGATCG